AAGACCGAATAAAAAGTTTCAATTTTTTATTCGATGCAGTTATAACGGATCCCAATGATCAAAAAATTCGAAAAAAAGCGATAAAAGAAATTAGTAAAAGAGTTCCCCGGTGGTCATACAAATTAATCGATAATGTATACCAAGAACTGGGAGAATACGACGAAAATGTAAGAGGGGAACATGCATTTCGTTCACGAAAAGCCAAACGTTTAGTGGTTTCTGTTGATCACCAGACAAAAGAGAATGTGACTTTGCCCCATTATTTGGAACAATCGGATTTTCGTCGATATATAATAAAAGGTTCCATGCGCGCACAAAGACGTAAAACCGTTATTTGGAAACCAGTTCAAGCAAATGCCCATTCCCCTCTTTTTTTGGACAGAATAGACAAAACCCTTTATTTGTATTTTGATATTTCCCAGCTGATGAAAGTAGTTCTTCGAAATTGGATGGTAAAAAATCAAAACCAAAAACTTTCTGATTATACAAACGCAAAGACAAGAAAATTGGACAAAAAAGAAAAAAAGAAGCTCAAAGGCGAAAGATACCAAAGACAAGAAATGGTACGTATAAAACAAGCAGAAGGCTGGGATAAGCGTTTACTTACTCGACTACTAAGAAGTTCTATGTTAGTAATCCAATCGATTCTTAGAAAATATATTGTATTACCGTTATTGATAATAGCTAAAAATGTGGTTCGCATACTATTATTCCAAGATCCCGAGTGGTCCGAGGATTTTAAGGATTGGAATCGTGAAATTTATGTTAAATGCACTTATAGTGGTGTTAATTTATCTGAAACAGAATTTCCGAAAAACTGGTTAATAGAAGGTATTCAGATAAAGATCCTATTCCCCTTTCACCTGAAACCCTGGCACGGATCTACGATACAATCCTCTCATAAAGATCCAAAAAGTGAACAAGAAACTGATTTTTGTTTTTTAACAATTTTGGGGCTGGAAACTGACATGCCGTTCGGTTCTCCCCAAAAACGACGTTCCTTTTTTGAACCCATTTTTAAAGAACTAAAAAAAAAAATTAGAAAATTGAAAACTAAGTCTTTTCTAGTTTTAAGGGATTTTAAAGAAGGAAAAATAAGAGAACTTTCAAAAATAAACTTGAGAGAAATCGAGAAATTGAGGGAAACTCAAAAAAATTCGATAATCAGTAAGCAGATGATTCACGAACCGTCTATTGAAATTTCATCTATGGATTGGACGAAATTATCCCGGACTGAAAAAAAAATGAAAGATCTGACTAATAGAACAAGCAGAATCAGAAATCAAATATATAAAATTACAAAAGAAAAGAAAAAAGGATCGCTAACTCAAGAAACAAATATTAGTTCGAACAAACCAACTTATTCTGTTACAATATTAGACCCATCAAAAAGGATTTGGCGGATATTAAAAAAAAGAAACGCTCGATTAATCCGTAAATCCTATTTGTTTCTAAAATTTGGAATTGAAAAGATATACAGAAATATTTTTATATCTACCCTTACTATTCCAAGAATCAATACAAAACCTTTTCGTGAATCAACAAGAAAACAAATGAAAATTATTGAGAAAAACATCCACAATAATGAAGCAAATCCCGAAAGAATTAATAAAACAAATAAAAATAGAATTATTTCGACTATCCAAAAATCGATTTCTAAGACTAGTAATAAGAATTCAAAGATTTCTTGTAATTTATTGTCTTTTTCACAATCACAAGCATATGTATTTTACAAATTATTACAAGTCCCAATTTTGAACTTTTATAATTTAAGACCCGTTCTTCAATATCACGGAACATCTCTATTTCTTAAGAATGAAATAAAAGATTTTTTTGAAAAACACGGAATCTTTAATTACCAATTAAGACATAAACCCCTTTGGAATTTTGGAAGGAATACACGAAAACACTGTTTAAGCGGGCATTATCAATATGATTTATCTCGGATTAAATGGGCTAGATTAGTACCACAAGAATGGCGAAATAGAGCCAATCAACACTGTATGGCTCAAAATAAAGATTTAATTAAAAGAGATTCGTATGAAAAAAATGGATTAACTCATTACGAAAAACAACATTTTTTTGAAGCGGACCTATTACGTAATCAAAAATCGAATTTTAAAAAACACTATAGATATGATCTTTTATCATATAAATCGATTAATTATGAAGATAAGAAAGACTCGTATATTGATAGATCACTAGTCCAAGTAAATAATAAAGAAGAGTATTATTCTAATTACAATAGAAAGAAAGTCAAATTTTTGGCTATACTGGGAAGTATCTCGATCAATAATTATATAGGGGAAGATGATATTATGGATATGGAAAAATTCTTGTATAGAAAATATTTTGATTGGAGAATTCTTAATTTTTGTCTTAAAAATAAGGCCAATATGGAAGCCTGGGTTGATATGGATACTGGTACCAGCAGTAATCAAAATACTAGGATTGGGTCCAATAATTATCAAAAAATTAATGCAATTAATAACAGAGTCCCCTTTTATCTTACAATTCATCAAGATGAAGAAATTAACCCATCCACTCAAAAGGGGTTCTTTTGTGATTGGATGGGAATGAATGAAGAAATACTAAGTTGTCCTATATCAAACCCAGAATCTTGGTTCTTCCCAGAATTTGTACTACTTTTTAATGCATATAGAACGAAACCCTGGATTATACCAATCAAATTACTTCTTTTCAATTTTAATGGAAATAGTAAGAAAAATAGAACCGGAAAGAAAGAGGCGGATCTTTTTATATCACCTACTCAAAAAGAATATTTTGAATTATCGAATCAAAGTAAAGAAGAAAACGAACTCGCAGACCAAGGAACTCCGAGATCGGATGCACAAAAGCAAGTAATTCTTGGATCAGTTCTCTCAAACCAAGAAAAAGATGGTGAAGAAAATTATACGGGATCGGACATGAAAACCCGTATAAAGAAAAAGCAATCCAAAAGAGAAACCGAAGTACAGCTCGATTTCTTCCTAAAAAGATATTTGTGTTTGCAGTTGCGATGGAGGGGTGCTGTTTCTTTCAGAGAAAAAATACTCAATGATATGAAAGTATATTGTCACCTGGTTCGACTAATAAATCCTAGCGACGTTACTATAGCCTCTATTCAAGGGGGAGAAATTAGTCTGCCTATTTTGATCACTAAGAAGAATTTCGCTCTTAAAGAATTGACGAAAGGGGGAATGCTTATTATCGAACCCCGTCGTTTGTCTGTAAAAAATGATGGACAATTTTTTCTATATCAAATCGTAGGTATTGCATTGGTTCATAAGAATAAGCGCAAAATTACTAAAAGATACCAAGAAAAGGGCTATGTTGATAAAAAAGATTTTGATGAATTCATTGCAAAACATCAAAAAATGATTGGAAATAGAAACAAAAATCATTATGATTTGCTTGTTCCTGAAACTATTTTACTCCCTAAACGTCGTAGAGAATTAAGAACCCTAATTTGTTTCAATTCGAAGAATCAAAATGGTATGCAGAAACATCCAGTATTTTTTAATAACGGAAAGGGCGGCGGCCGCGTTTTGGATAACAACAAAAATATTGCTCGAGAGAAAAATCAACTAATTCAATTAAAGTTCTTTATTTGGGCCAATTCTCGATTAGAAGATTTAATTTGTATGAATCGGTATTGGTTTAATACCAATAATGGGAGTCGTTTCAGTATGGTAAGGGTCCATATGTATCCACGATTGAAAATTCGTCAATAGTGTGCTTTTCCTATCTATCATGTCCCATTTTGGGATATGAAAACAAAGAAATGTATACATGTCTTGTCTTCCATTCCAGTCTGATACAAGATACCAAATTAATGGCGAACATTTTAATTAGATCCATAAATGAATCAAGAAACTCTTTTTTTTAGGTCCAAATTTTTCTCTTTTGCCGAAATATCCATCCTTTTAGATGCCTAATCAAATTGAAAATTGGATTGATTATTGATATTGATTTTCTAGCAAGTTCATAACGAACTTAAGATTATTGTGTATATCAAATTGAAGTAACTAGTATTATTATTACTGATCAGTAAAATTCATCTTAAAAAAGGAAGGGGGAGGGGTTTCGTTTTATGGTAAAAAATGCATTCATCTCAGTTAGGGTTCAAGAAAAAAAAGAAAAAAACAGCGGATCGGTTGAATTTCAAGTATTTCGTTTCACCAACAAGATCCGGAGACTTACTTCACATTTAGAATTGCACAGACAAGACTATTCATCTCAAAGGGGTCTACGTAAAATTTTGGAAAAACGCCAACGTCTACTAGCTTATTTGTCAAAGAAAAATAGAGTACGTTATAAAGAATTAATTAGTAAGTTGAATATCCGGGAGTCAAAAAATCGTTAATTTGAAATTTGAAAAACAATTTCGAATTATTTGATTTTGACTGTTGATGAACTTCTTGTTGTTTTCAACAATTCATGTAAGAATGAATCGAGGAAAAACCTATGAGTATACTAGCTACAGAAAAAGAAAAAGAATTTATGATAGTCAATATGGGACCTCACCACCCGTCAATGCATGGGGTTCTTCGTCTCATCGTTACTCTAGACGGTGAAGATGTTATTGACTGTGAACCAATATTGGGTTATTTACACAGAGGGATGGAAAAAATTGCGGAAAACCGAACAATTATACAATATCTGCCTTATGTAACCCGTTGGGATTATTTAGCTACTATGTTCACAGAAGCAATAACTGTAAATGGACCAGAACAGTTGGGAAATATTCGCGTACCTAAAAGGGCCAGCTATATCAGAGTAATTATGTTGGAGTTGAGTCGTATAGCTTCCCATCTGTTATGGCTTGGCCCTTTTATGGCAGATATTGGTGCACAGACTCCTTTCTTCTATATTTTCAGAGAAAGAGAATTAGTATATGATCTGTTCGAAGCTGCCACCGGTATGAGAATGATGCATAATTATTTTCGTATCGGAGGAGTAGCAGCTGATTTACCCTATGGTTGGATAGATAAATGTTTGGATTTCTGCGATTATTTTTTAACAGGGGTTGCTGAATATCAAAAACTTATTACGCGAAACCCCATTTTTTTAGAACGAGTTGAAGGAGTAGGCATTATTGGTGGAGAAGAAGCAATAAATTGGGGTTTATCAGGACCAATGCTACGAGCGTCTGGAATAGAATGGGATCTTCGTAAAGTTGATCATTATGAGTGTTATGACGAATTTGATTGGGAAGTCCAGTGGCAAAAAGAAGGGGATTCCTTAGCTCGTTATTTAGTCCGAATCGGTGAAATGACGGAATCTGTAAAAATTATTCAACAGGCTTTAGAAGGAATTCCGGGAGGCCCCTATGAAAATTTAGAAATCCGCTGCTTTGATAGAGAAAGCGATCCAGAACGGAATGATTTTGAAAATCGATTCATTAGTAAAAAGCCTTCTCCTACCTTTGAATTGACAAAACAAGAACTTTATGCGAGAGTAGAAGCCCCAAAAGGAGAATTGGGAATTTTTCTGATAGGGGATCAAAGTGGGTTTCCTTGGAGATGGAAAATTCGCCCACCGGGTTTTATCAATTTGCAAATTCTTCCTCAGTTAGTTAAAAGAATGAAATTGGCTGATATTATGACGATATTAGGTAGTATAGATATCATTATGGGGGAAGTTGATCGTTGAAATGATAATTGCTACACCCGAAGTACAAGATATCAATTCTTTTTCCCGATTGGAATCCCTACAAGAGGTCTATGGGATCCTATGGGTGCTTGCCCCTATTTCGATTTATGTATTGGCAATCACAATCGGTGTCCTAGTAATTGTGTGGTTAGAAAGAGAAATATCTGCAGGAATACAACAGCGTATTGGGCCTGAATACGCCAGCCCTTTGGGAATTCTTCAAGCTTTAGCCGATGGGACAAAACTCCTTTTCAAAGAAAACCTTCTTCCATCTAGAGGAAATAGTAGTTTATTCAGTATTGGTCCATCTATAGCAGTCATAGCAATTCTACTAAGTTATTCAGTAATTCCTTTTAGTTATAACCTTGTTTTAGCTGACCTCAATATCGGTATTTTTTTATGGATTGCCATTTCAAGTATTGCCCCTATTGGACTTCTTATGTCAGGATATGGATCAAATAATAAATATTCCTTTTTAGGTGGTCTGCGAGCTGCTGCTCAATCGATTAGTTATGAAATACCATTAACTTTATGTGTTTTATCAATATCTCTACGTGTGATTCGCTAAAACCTAAGCTTTTCGTTCTAGAAAAAAAAGAACTTGAATAGAAATCCTCATTTTTTTATTCATTTATTGACTCTTTAGGTTAATAAAAGAAATTAGATAGTTATATATGAGTGAAAGAAAACACCTTCGAAATTCGCAGTAAACGTGGATTAAGTCTCATTTCCTATGTACAAGCGTTACGGATAAGTAAACAAAAGTCAAAGTGGAGGAAGCCCTTACCCCAAGACAGGTCGATTGATCATCCTAGCTTGAAGCGGGCTTAAAAGACCAACCCTATCGAATTTTTATTTTTCATTAGCTATTGTATGTATTACAATATATATTAGATATATTAGGGGGGTTGAATAGGGGGTTGAAAACGCAAAGCGGGGGGATAGGAAGGAACACCAAAATACACACAACGGGTTAGTAATGTAGATTATGTCAATTATCTAAAAGGATACTTCTGCATAACATAAAAGAATACTAATTGGGGCTTTAAGTTGGTAGAAACGATCAGGCAGTACTCCCCACAATTCCGATCCAGAGCATGCTCCTATCCGCCAGTTAAAGAAATAACTATCAGGAACGAAATAATCCTTTACCCCCTTTTAAGCCCCATTTTCTCTCAGAAAGAAGAAGAGGAACAAAAAAATAGAAAAAAAAAACAAAAAATACAATTACAATCTAAAAGAATCCTTTCTTTCATATATTGATAGAAATCAAATTCGTGTCATGATTCATGAACTAGTGTAATGGAGAATTCTTTTTCGTAATCGAAAATAAAAGGATGGGTTGAAATATCGAGTGATATTTCTACAAGAGTATTTTATTGAAGGGTTGATTAAGTTATTACTCAACACAGAAAATTTGAAATTCGTAAAGGATGAGATTAATTCAGAAATACTGTTTTTTTATCCTTAGAGCAGACAGAATTCCAGTGGTATAATTGGGGATCCTCCGCTAGATTTTGACTTTATCCATCCTATAACCATATCAAAATCAAAATAACTAATACCGGTCCGGTCCTTACATTTATTTGTGGCCCTGAGGAGCCGTATGAGGTGAAAATCTCATGTACGGTTTTGTAATAGCGATGGAAACCGTAATGTTACCACCGACTATGATTATCTAACAGTTTAAGTACAGTTGATATAGTTGGGGCGCAATCAAAATATGGTTTTTGGGGGTGGAATTTGTGGCGTCAACCTATAGGGTTTATCGTTTTTCTAATTTCTTCCCTAGCGGAATGCGAGCGATTACCTTTTGATTTACCAGAAGCGGAAGAAGAATTAGTAGCCGGTTATCAAACCGAATATTCAGGAATCAAATTTGGTTTATTTTACGTTGCTTCCTATCTAAATCTACTAGTTTCCTCATTATTTGTAACAGTTCTTTACTTGGGAGGTTCGAATCTTTCCATTCCATACATATTTGTTCCTGGGCTGGTTGAAATAAATAAAGCGGATGGAATCTTTGGAACGACAATTGGTATCTTTATTACATTAGCTAAAACTTATTTGTTCTTGTTCATTCCTATTGCAACAAGGTGGACTTTACCGAGACTAAGAATGGACCAACTATTAAATCTTGGCTGGAAATTTCTTTTACCTATTTCTCTCGGTAATTTATTATTAACAACTTCTTCCCAACTCCTTTCGCTATAAAGATAAAGAAAAAAAGGAATACAATATTCGCTACTTGTCTCAAACAAGAGAAAGAAATAAACTCAAAACATTCATAGATATTCACAATATGTTCCCTATGGTAACCGGTTTCATGAATTATGGTCAACAAACAATACGAGCTGCAAGGTACATTGGTCAAAGTTTCATGATTACTTTATCCCAAGCAAATCGTTTACCTGTAACTATTCAATATCCTTATGAAAAATTAATCCCATCAGAGCGTTTTCGTGGTCGAATCCATTTTGAATTTGATAAATGTATTGCTTGTGAAGTATGCGTTCGGGTATGTCCTATAGATCTGCCTGTTGTTGATTGGAAATTTGAAACAGATATTCGAAAGAAACGATTGCTTAATTACAGTATTGATTTTGGAATTTGTATTTTTTGTGGTAACTGCGTTGAGTATTGTCCAACAAATTGTTTATCAATGACTGAAGAATATGAACTTGCGACTTACGACCGTCACGAATTGAATTATAATCAAATTGCTTTAGGTCGTTTACCAATGTCAGTAATTGACGATTTTACAATTCGAACAGTCTTGAATTCGCCTCAACGAAAAAACGTCTAAACCTTTTTAATTTCGAATTACTAAGGTTCAGTTTTGGTATAGTTGGTATAAAGGGATAAGGTTGTTTTTTTGCTTGGTCAATAACTCCAAATCCCAACTTTTGATTGGTTGATGAGAAGTACAACTACATTTGTATTGAAATGAAATGATATATAGACAGAAGCTTTTTCGAACTATATAGCTTCAATTTCAAATTGGCATTTAGAATAACGAAAAGAACGAAATTGATCCCAGAACTGTATCCGCATCAATTCCCACTTAGTAGATTCTAATTTCATTGAATTGGAATTGAGAATGTCTCATAAATAATTTTTCCTGGTCGGCTCAATAAGGTCATGAAAAAGATTTCGATTTATTTATCTCCTATTTTAATATAATGGATTTGCCTGGACCAATACACGATTTTCTTTTAGTTTTTCTGGGATCGGGTCTTATATTAGGAGGTCTGGGAGTGGTATTATTTACCAACCCAATTTATTCTGCCTTTTCCTTGGGATTGGTTCTTGTTTGTATATCATTATTCTATATTCTATCAAATTCCCATTTTGTAGCTGCCGCGCAACTCCTTATTTACGTGGGAGCTGTAAATGTTTTAATCATATTTGCTGTAATGTTCATGAACGGCTCAGACTATTCCAAAGATTTTCAGTTGAATCTTTGGACTATTGGCGATGGTCTTACTTCTCTGGTTTGTACAAGTATTTTTTTTTCGCTAATCACTACTATTCTCGATACATCGTGGTACGGGATTATTTGGACTACACGAGCCAACCAGATTATTGAACAAGATTTGATAAGTAATAGTCAACAAATTGGAATTCATTTATCAACAGACTTTTTTCTTCCATTTGAACTCGTTTCAATAATTCTTTTAGTTGCTTTAATAGGTGCAATTGCCGTGGCGCGTCAATAACAAATCTTTATAACTAGGAACAGCAATCCCAATTCTACTTTTTATGTGTTATCACATTCATTATGTGTTATCACATTCATTTCCCTTAAATTCTTGTAAAGTATAGTTGAATACTATTCACAGATCAATAGAAAATCAAAATCTAATTTTTTTTATTCGATCTATTACCAAATAGATTCTTTTGTTCCGTACCTGGTATATTCTAAGCAACCAAATCACTTGCATTATTATTATTGTTCAGATTGAAATGAATCAAAATTGGTACGGAGTTGGTTAATGATGCTCGAGCATGTACTTGTTTTGAGTGCCTATTTATTTTCGATTGGCATCTATGGCTTGATTACGAGCCGAAATATGGTTCGGGCCTTGATGTGCCTTGAACTTATACTAAATGCAGTTAATATCAATTTTGTAACATTCTCTGATTTTTTTGATAGTCGACAATTAAAAGGAGATATTTTTTCAATTTTTGTTATAGCTATTGCAGCCGCTGAAGCAGCTATCGGATCAGCTATTGTTTCGTCAATTTATCGTAACAGAAAATCGACGCGTATCAATCAATCGACTTTGTTGAATAAGTAGTATTTATAAATCAGAATATTCATAAATTCAATTTATGATATATAATATGCCCTAATTTCGATCCTGTTTGTGAAACTGTAAGAAATCAAAGTATCTTTGTTCCCTTGATCCAGAAGTGGATTAATTAGCAAAATTCTGGTAAATCATTGATTCATCTGGTGTTTAAATATGACATTTCAAAATTGACTAGATCGAAAATTAAAAAGTTCAAAACAAAAATAGATAGATCCAATGTCACATTCAGTAAAGATTTATGATACATGTATAGGGTGTACTCAATGTGTACGAGCTTGCCCCACGGATGTATTAGAAATGATACCTTGGGACGGATGTAAAGCAAAGCAAATTGCTTCTGCTCCAAGAACAGAGGACTGTGTTGGTTGTAAGCGATGTGAATCCGCCTGTCCAACGGATTTCTTGAGTGTTCGAGTTTATTTATGGCATGAAACAACCCGAAGCATGGGTCTAGCTTATTGATATTGATACGTTCCCGAAAAACCCACTTGAATCCGTTTTGAATACAGTTTTTTTTTTTACCGATTACCGACAAAAACCCGTACTCGAAAAAGAAAAAAAAAAATACGAATATATTCTATTTTCGAGTTTCGAGCACGGGTTTTTCTGGGCCAAGTGTATCTTGTCTTTACCATGAATTATTTTCCTTGGTTAACACTAATTGTAGTTTTTCCGATAGCCGCGGGTTCTTTAATTTTTTTTCTCCCTCATAGAGGAAATAAGGTGACTAGAGGATATACAATATATATATGTGTCTTAGAACTCCTTCTAACGACCTATGCATTCTGTTATAATTTCCAATTGGACGATCCATTAATCCAGCTGGCAGAGGATTATAAATGGATCACTTTTTTTGAGTTTGACTGGCGATTGGGAATAGATGGACTTTCCATAGGACCCATTTTACTGACGGGATTTATCACCACTTTAGCTACTTTAGCGGCTCGGCCAGTTACTCTGAATTCCCGACTATTCCACTTCCTGATGTTAGCGATGTACAGCGGTCAAATAGGATTATTTTCTTCTCGGGACCTTTTACTTTTTTTCATCATGTGGGAATTAGAATTAATTCCCGTTTATCTACTTCTGTCCGTGTGGGGTGGAAAGAAACGCCTTTATTCAGCCACAAAATTTATTTTGTACACGGCAGGAGGCTCCGTTTTTCTTTTAATAGGAGTTTTGGGTATCGGTTTATATGGTTCCAATGAACCAACATTAAATTTGGAAACATTAGTTAATCGGTCGTATCCTGTGGCACTGGAAATAATATTCTATATTGGATTTTTTATTGCTTTTGCTGTCAAATTGCCGATTATACCCTTTCATACGTGGTTACCAGACACCCACGGAGAGGCACATTACAGTACTTGTATGCTTCTAGCCGGAATCTTATTAAAAATGGGAGCATATGGGTTGATTCGAATCAATATGGAACTATTACCGCACGCTCATTCTATATTTTCCCCCTGGTTCATGATAGTAGGTACCGTGCAAATTATTTATGCAGCTTCAACATCTCCCGGCCAACGGAATTTAAAAAAAAGAATAGCCTATTCCTCGGTATCTCATATGGGTTTCATAATTCTAGGAATAGGCTCGATAACCGATACAGGTCTCAATGGAGCCGTTTTACAAATAATTTCTCATGGGTTGATTAGTGCTGCACTTTTTTTCTTGGCAGGAACGAGTTATGATAGAATACGTTTTGCTTATCTAGACGAAATGGGTGGACTAGCTATACCAATTCCAAAGATCTTCACGCTATTCAGTATCTTATCGATGGCCTCCCTTGCATTACCCGGCATGAGTGGTTTTGTTGCAGAATTGATAGTATTTTTTGGAATAATTACCAGCCAAAAATTTTTTTTAATGCCAAAAATAGTAATCACTTTTGTAATGGCAATTGGAATGATATTAACTCCTATTTATTCATTATCTCTGTTACGGCAAATGTTCTATGGGTACAAGCTATTTAATGCCCCAAACTCTTATTTTTTTGATTCTGGACCACGGGAGTTATTTGTTTTGATCTCGATTCTTCTACCCGTAATAGGTATTGGTATTTATCCCGATTTCGTTCTCTCACTATCAGCGGACAAGGCCGAAGCTATTATATCGAATTTTTTTTTGTAGATAGTTTTCATGACTAAAAACAATCAAAAAGAAATCCCATGATTTTAAAAAGAGTTCGTTATCCAATGAACAAAGAAATCCTTTTTCTTCTCTTACTCTTAAGTTAAATAAAAAGAAGAAGTAAAATAATTTAAATTAAATTTTTAAATTTAAATTTAATTGTGACCAACTGCCAAAGGCATTTGTAAGAACCTTTTGAATCGCCGCACTGCTTGATTCAAAAGGTTCTCGGCATCTTACACTAACACCAAGTTTCGTTTCGAGCTCCGCGCTGTCCTATGTTTGTATTCATCAAACCCTTTCTTCAATTCAAATAGGTGTTAATTAAATGAACCATAACTATGTAACCCTATTCCTAATAGATTGACTCCGAAATAGCATATCCAAATTATAAGAAAGCCCATAGAAGCCACAATTGCGGAATTTACACCTTCCCATTTTGTATTTGTTCGAGTATGTAAATAAATCCCGAATATCGTCCAAGTAATAAATGCCCAAGTTTCTTTTGGATCCCAATTCCAATAAGACCCCCACGCCTCATTAGCCCATACTGCTCCCGAAAGAATACCTGTGGTTAAAAAGATAAATCCTAAACTAATAATACGATAACTCCAACGATCCAATTGTTGAATCACTTGATACCTGTAATAATTTCTAGCGGAAAAACTATTTAGAAAAACATTCTTTTTTTCGTTCATGTATTGGATTTCACTGAAACAAAATGACCCATTTACATTTACAAAATTTTTTCTTTTCAAAAAAAGCCTTATCACTTTTCGAAATGTAATGACTAGAAGAGCCGTGGATAATAATGATCCACATAAAAGAGCTGCATAGCCCAATACCATCATACTTACGTGCATCATTAACCACTGGACTTGGAGAGCGGGTACTAATATTCTGGATTGATGCATTTTGGTTAAAAAACCCGAAGTCGCAAAGCCTTGGGTAAAAAAAGCACTTGGTGCCGTTATAGCGCTTAAATGATTTTGATTATTTTTAAAATCAAAAATCTTATGAATAATAGATAAACTCCAGGAAAGAAAGATTAATGATTCATATAAATCACTTAATGGGAAATGTCTCGAGTAAACCCAACGGGTGATTAATAATCCTGTTAGACAGAAAGCGGTAGCTGTCATCCCCCTTTCTGATGAAGCATATAGCCCTCTGATTTCATCGACTAAGAAGGTTATTAAATAAATTGTAATTCCAATTGAAACGACCGAAAAGGATATATGCGTTAATATACGCTCCAAAGTTGAAAATATCATAAAAAAAAAATTAAAAGCGAGAATACCTCAAATATACAGAATGGAAATCATAAATTAAATTCCTTAGAGCACTTTTTTTGTATATCTTTTTACAGATGCTATGCCGCCACTCGGACTCGAACCGAGATGCTCTAGCACTGCTTCCTAAGAGCAGCGTGTCTACCGATTTCACCATAGCGGCTTGCTCGAAATCATAATACCCTATTATTAGTCAATCGTCGAGATTGAAAGAGTCTATTTCAATGGATTTTTATTCATCAAGTTGAAATTTGAATGCTTACTAAAAACAAAAAACATTGAAAGGGCTATTTAAGGATTCCGCCCCTTCTTTTGTTGTTGTATTTAATTATTTAAGGTTTCAGTTTTATTTAACTTAACTTTCATAGTTTCTTCTTTGATAAACTAGAACCTTGTAACGGCTGTAACTAAATAGTTCTAACTTCACTCCAGGGAACAACTCAAAAAGGGTTTCTTTCTTTTTTTTTTTTTTTCATTTTTTAGAACTTTTGTGTTTGTGTTGTCGTAATTTTCGGTTTTTTTTTTTTTTCACTATTAATTTGTCCTAGGATTGATCAAATCAATTAGGTATTGGGCTGCACGTATTATAGAAAATAAAACAAAAAAATTCGATAAAAAAGTCTTTCTAAATTCGAATTAGAAAAATATATATATTTTGATGGAGCCCCCCCTCAAACATAGGATTTTTTTTTAATCACTTAAAATTGTCACACTATTCACTATTCGTATCCAATATCTGCCTAAACGGGAAGGGTTGCTTTTCTCAATTGGAGTCAAAGTGCAGGGTATCTGGTTATATATAGTGATTCAGAAAAATAATGATTTAGAACGTAAAAAAAAAAAGTTATATACTGAATCAATTAGTTTCAACAGCCTTTTTTTTTCCTAACGATTTTATATCCCCTCTTCTATAGCATCAATGGAAAGACCTAAATCGAAATAAATCTAAATAAAAAAAAAATTCTTATTGTTTATGGTGGGGTGATGGGGAAAATAAGAATCCCCATCCTGGGAATAAAAAAATAGTAAAATAAAAAGAAAGGTGAAACTTTCTAGTTTGTCTTGATTCCGTTTTCAAATAAAAAAAAAAAAAAAAACTTTTATTTATTTTTATTTATTTATTTTTTTTTTTTTCGAATTCAGTAGACAAATCAATTGGTTCAAAACATTACAAAAGGGAATGTTTCCTTACTTTTTCGATTTTTCTAAATTCTATAGTATAAATTCGAAACACAATTAACTCATTTTTGTTTTTGTGTCTGGGGGATTCATATTATTTCAACCTTTGATTATTTATTTGTTGTACAAAAAAAACTTTTTGAATTCCCAGTAGCAAGGGATTTCGCTAACGAAAAAGCCTTCAACGCTGCCCAGTACCCCCCCTTTTTCCAAAGATTTTTACGAATACGTTTTTTTAATATAGAAGTACGTTTTTTTGGAACTGCCATTCAAAAAAGAAAAGGTTAGTCATTGATCAAATTGGATGTGAAAGACATCTATTGTTAAAACAAATCATTTTTTAGTTTTACGGTTCATTTCATTATCTGTTTATTTTTTTTATACACTAACTACCTTTAGAAAAAAGAAATAAATCGAAATATGCAAAAATGGCATAAAATCTTACTAGAACAAAAAATAAATAAATAAATGGAATAAGGGATTTTTTCAATTTATATTCCCTAAATATTGGAGAATAAAGTAATTCGTATTCCGGAGTTATTGAGTTATTGGCGGCACCCTTAGATACCTATTCAAATCGATATCTATAGGACGGATTGGGCCATATAACAGAAATAGAATTGGTTGAAGTTGATAAAAAAAAGAAAAAGCCCTTCCGCCCTTATCTCTGTCTATTTTCGGCCTGCTACATTTCTACATTTATCCATGAAAAATACATCGAACAGGTTTTATCTACCCAATCATTTTTGTCTAGTAATTGGTTCTTAAATGTCTTTTATTATTTATTATATATTATAATTAAAATTAAATGTCTTTTATTATAATTATAATAGTAGACAATCAATACGTGCCGAGATGAACTAGTTAATGGTTGTGAATAAACAAAGAATAAAAAAACTAAGTCGTATTTTATTGGGGAACGATAGGGGTCAGCCTATGATTTATATCAAATTTCATTTTGTGTAATTCTTTCGTCTTGATCTATGGACATAAATTAGTGTAATTAGAGAATAATAAGTGAAGTTTGAATTTGCTCTATCTTCCTAAAAATCTTACGTAGTATAAAGTATAAAATAATTATTTATTTTTGACTAGTAGCTTAGTTAGAACATTTGATTGTTTTTAACTTTTCTTTTTTTTGAAGTTGGTGGGAAAGATTCAAAATAACTATGAATAGAAAAAGCGAATTTTATTTAAGTTTTTCATTTTAATACCTTAACCTTAATTTTTTTATTAATCCCTTTTAAATTTAAAAGAGATAAGAACCGGTGAATCAGAAACACTGAATTAAGAATAAAAAACAATTATTATTACTTTATTGATTTTATGGAACATACATATCAATATTCCTGGATCATACCCTTAGTTCCACTTCCAGTCCCTATGTTAATAGGGGTGGGACTTCTATTTTTTCCGACCGCAACAAAAAATCTTCGCCGTATGTGGGCTTTTATTAGTATTTTATTGTTAAGTATAGTTATGATTTTTTCGATCGATCTATCTATTGAGCAAATAGATAGAACTTCGATCTATCAATCCCTAAGGACTTGGACCATCACTAGTGATTTGTCTTTCGAGTTCGGATACTTTATTGATCCACTTACTTCTATTATGTCAATATTAATCACTACAGTTGGAATTCTGGTTCTTATTTATAGTGACAATTATATGTCTCATGATCAAGGATATTTGAGATTTTTTGCTTATATGAGTTTTTTCAATGCTTCAATGTTAGGATTAGTTACAAGTTCGAATTTCATACAAATTTATATTTTTTGGGAATTGGTTGGAATGTGCTCTTATCTATTAATCGGGTTTTGGTTCACACGACCTATTGCGGCAGGCGCCTGTCAAAAAGCATTTGTAACTAATCGTGTAGGGGATTTTGGATTATTATTAGGGATCTTAGGTCTTTATTGGCTAACAGGCAGTTTCGAATTTCGGGATTTGTTCGAAATATTGAAAAACTTGATTTATAATAATGAGGTTAACCTTTTATTTGTTACTTTGTGTGCATTTCTATTATTTGCCGGCCCGGTTGCTAAATCCGCGCAATTCCCTCTTCATGTATGGTTACCCGATGCCATGGAAGGTCCTACTCCTATTTCGGCTCTTATCCATGCTGCTACTATGGTAGCGGCGGGAATTTTTCTTGTAGCTCGGCTTCTTCCACTTTTCATAGTCATACCATACGCAATGAATCTAATATCTTTGATAGGGATAATAACAGTATTTTTAGGAGCTACTTTAGCTCTTGCTCAACAAGATATTAAGAGAGGTTTAGCTTATTCTACAATGTCTCAATTGGGTTATATGATGTTAGCTCTAGGTATGGGGTCCTATCGAGCCGCTTTATTTCATTTGATTACTCATGCCTATTCCAAAGCCTTGTTGTTTTTAGGCTCCGGATCAATTATTCATTCAATGGAAGCTATTGTTGGATATTTTCCAGATAAAAGCCAGAATATGGTTCTTATGGGTGGGTTAAGAAAGCATGTGCCGATTACAAAAACCGCTTTTTTAGTAGGTACTCTTTCTCTTTGTGGTATTCCACCTCTCGCCTGTTTTTGGTCCAAGGATGAAATTCTTAATGATACTTGGTTGTATTCGCCGATTTTCGCAACAATAGCTTTTTTCACAGCCGGACTAACCGCATTTTATATGTTTCGAATTTATTTACTTACTTTTGAGGGGCCTTTCAACTTTTGCTTGCAAAATTACAGTGGCAAAAAAAGAAATTCCTTATATTCAATATCTCTATGGGGTAAAGAAGAACCAAAACCGATTAAAAACAAATTTCATTTAGTTGCTTTATTAACAATGAATAATAATAAAAGGGCTTCTTTTTTTGCGAAGAAGACTCATCGAATTGCTAGTACTGTAACAAATATGCCCTTTATTACTATTTTTCCTTTTGGCGATGCC